AATTTCAAGTATTCAGTTTCACCAATAAGATACGGAGACTTGCTTCACATTTGGAATTACACAAAAAAGATTTTTCATCGGAAAGAGGTCTACGAAGACTTTTGGGAAAACGTCAACGTTTGCTGGCTTATTTGGCAAAGAAAAATAGAGTACGTTATAAGAAATTAATCAGTCAGTTGGATATTAGGGAGAAGTAATTTAATCGTTCGAATTTTTTTCGTATTTTATTTAGTAGTCTTATAGTAGTCTTAGATTTTGCATTTTGATGAGCCTCGTTTTGAGGAATTCATGGAATAATCCATTTTCATGGAATAAAGAATAAGAACAAGGATATGAGTCTACCCATTAAAAAAAAAGATTTCATGATAGTCAATATGGGCCCCCACCACCCATCAATGCATGGTGTTCTTCGACTAATCATTACTCTCGATGGTGAAGATGTTATTGATTGCGAACCCATATTAGGTTATTTACACAGAGGAATGGAAAAAATCGCAGAAAACAGAACTATTATACAATACCTGCCTTATGTAACACGGTGGGATTATTTAGCTACTATGTTTACAGAAGCTATAACGGTAAATGCACCTGAATTCTTGGAGAATATTCAAATACCCCAAAGAGCCAGCTATATTAGGGTAATTATGTTAGAATTGAGCCGTATAGCTTCTCACTTATTATGGCTTGGACCTTTTATGGCGGATCTCGGGGCACAGACTCCTTTTTTCTATATTTTTAGAGAGAGAGAATTAATATATGATCTATTTGAAGCTGCTACAGGTATGCGAATGATGCATAATTACTTTCGCATCGGAGGAGTAGCTGCCGATCTACCTTATGGATGGATGGATAAATGCTTAGATTTCTGTGATTATTTTTTACAAGGAGTTGTTGAATATCAACAACTTATTACACAGAATCCTATTTTTTTAGAACGAGTTGAAGGAGTTGGTTTTATTAGCGGAGAAGAAGCCGTAAATTGGGGCTTATCGGGCCCAATGTTACGAGCTTCTGGAATACAATGGGATCTTCGTAAAATTGATCCTTATGAGTCTTACAATCAATTCGATTGGAAAGTCAAATGGCAAAAAGAAGGAGATTCGTTAGCTCGCTATTTAGTACGAATCGGTGAAATGAGGGAATCCATAAAAATTATTCAACAGGCTGTAGAAAAAATTCCTGGAGGACCTTATGAGAATTTAGAAGCCCGACGCTTTAAGAAAGCAAAGAATTCCGAATGGAATGATTTTGAATATCGATTTCTTGGTAAAAAACCTTCGCCCAATTTTGAATTATCAAAGCAAGAGCTTTATGTAAGAGTAGAAGCTCCAAAAGGTGAATTAGGAATTTATTTGGTAGGAGATGATAGTCTTTTCCCCTGGAGATGGAAAATTCGTCCACCGGGTTTTATTAATTTGCAAATTCTTCCTGAGCTAGTTAAAAAAATGAAATTGGCTGATATCATGACGATATTAGGTAGTATAGATATCATTATGGGGGAAGTTGATCGTTGAAATGATAATAGATAGGGTAGAGGTAGAAACTATCAACTCTTTTTTGAAATCGGAATTATTAAAAGAAGTCTACGGACTGATATGGATTCTACCTATTTTGACCCTCCTACTGGGAATCACAATAGAAGTACTCGTAATTGTGTGGTTAGAAAGAGAAATATCTGCATCGATACAACAACGTATTGGTCCTGAATATGCTGGCCCCCTGGGATTGCTTCAAGCTATAGCAGATGGAACTAAGCTAATTTTTAAAGAGGATATCCTCCCATCCCGAGGAGATATTCCTTTATTTAGCATTGGGCCCTCTATAGCAGTCATATCCATTTTATTAAGTTTTTTAGTTATCCCTTTAGGATATCGTTTTGTTTTAGCTGATCTTAGTATTGGTGTTTTTTTATGGATTGCCATTTCAAGTATTGCTCCTATCGGTCTTCTCATGGCAGGATATAGCTCAAATAATAAATATTCTTTTTCAGGTGGTCTACGAGCGGCTGCTCAATCTATTAGTTATGAAATACCATTAACTTTTTGTGTACTAGCAATATCTCTACGTGTGATTCGTTAAAATAGAATCTTTTTCCTCTAAAATACATTGAATGCTTATCTTCCTTTGCTTATTCTGTATTGGGGTTGGTAAGTTAAACTAGATAGCTATATGAGTGAAACAAAACAGCTTATTAATTTGTAGTAAAAATACAAAATCTCTTTTCCTACGTACAAGAAAAAAGTTCAAGTAAACATAAGCAGTGTAAACTCTTTACCCCAAGGTTTAGATTGTTTGATTAGTCATCATATCTTGAAGCGGGCAAGAATAAAGGATTCGCAAAATGAAATTCCATTACTAGAATATTTTGAGTTATTACTATAACTTATAACCATAGGGCAATCCATCAAAAGTTAGTGAGGGATTAGGAACACTAAAGTACATACAGGATTAGTAATGAGAGAATCTAAATCATTAGACATTTTTCCTCATAAAAGGAATCATAATAAGGACTTGAAATTGGTGGAAATAATCAAGCAGTACTTTCTTCGGATTCCGGTCTAGAGTATGTTCCCATTCACTTGTTAAGGAAATGGCTATCAAGAACGAATTAACCCTTTATTTATTTATTTTTTCTTTTTAAGTATACCCTTCCCCGGGAAAGAAGAATAGGACAAAAGATATGGAATACAATATAAAAAGGAGCTTTATTTATTCTTTCTTCCTTTATCTCTATTCATATAGAATTCCTCATGAACTAATGCCCCATTCTTTCAATTTATTAATTGCTATAACGAGTGTTTTATTCCAATATTAAGTTATTACCGAACAAAGAAGAATTCTCATTTTATTATATAAAGGATGAGATCAATTCGGAAGCGCTTTTTTGTTATTCTAGCAGACGGAATTGCTTTGGTCTAATTTTGGGCTTTCCAATCAATTTTATCTTACCTAATTCGATCTACGCCCAGGGGATAATACCGAAACGAAACAATCCTTTCCTTTTTCTGATCATAGAGGAGCCGTATGAAGCTAAGGTTTCATGTACGGTTTTGGAATAGCGATGGGAACTGTGATGTTATCATCGACTATGATTATCTAACAGTTCAAGTACAGTTGATATAGTTGAAGCACAGTCCAAATATGGTTTTTTTGGATGGAATCTTTGGCGTCAGCCTATAGGTTTTCTAGTTTTTCTAATTTCTTCTTTGGCAGAATGTGAAAGATTACCCTTTGATTTACCAGAAGCAGAGGAAGAATTAGTAGCGGGTTATCAAACCGAATATTCTGGTATTAAATATGGTTTATTTTATCTTGCTTCTTACCTAAATTTATTAGTTTCCTCCTTATTTGTAACTGTTCTATACTTAGGCGGGTGGAATTTATCTATTCCCTATATATCCTTTTTTGGATTTTTCCAAATGAATGAAATAATTGGAATTTTTGAAATGTTAATAGGTATCTTTATTACATTAACTAAAGCTTATTTATTTCTCTTCATTTCTATCACAATAAGATGGACTTTACCCAGGATGAGAATGGATCAGTTATTAAATCTTGGATGGAAATTTCTTTTACCTATTTCTCTGGGCAATCTCTTATTAACAACTTCTTCCCAACTAGTTTCACTATAAATAAGCTAATACAATAACAGTAAGAATATTTTCAACACAAAAGTTCTCTCAAACAAGAGAAAGAAACATATCTTTTTCATATATATATTTAGAATATGTTCCCTATGCTAACTGGGTTCATTAGTTATGGTCAACAAACAATACGCGCCGCAAGATACATTGGTCAAAGTTTCATAATTACCTTATCCCACACAAATCGTTTACCTATAACGATTCACTACCCTTATGAAAAATCAATTACATCGGAGCGTTTCCGGGGGCGAATACACTTTGAATTTGATAAATGCATTGCTTGTGAAGTATGTGTTCGCGTATGCCCGATAGATCTACCCCTTGTGGATTGGAGATTTGAAAAGGATATTAAAAGGAAACAATTGCTTAATTATAGTATTGATTTCGGAGTTTGTATATTTTGTGGCAACTGTGTTGAATATTGTCCGACAAATTGTTTATCAATGACTGAAGAATATGAACTTTCCACTTATGATCGTCATGAATTGAATTACAATCAAATTGCTTTGAGTCGGTTACCAATCTCCATAATGGGAGATTACACAATTCAAACAATTAGGAATTCGCCTCAAAGTAAAATAGACGAAGAAAAATCTTGGAATTCAAGAACGATTACTGATTACTAGGTATTAGGATTTTTTTTGTTAGAAAAATCCATTTTTACTAACTATAACGAATACAAAAAAATATCCTAATACCTTTTTCCTTCCTTGAATCTTTTAGTTTTATTCAGTTCATGAAAAATTTTATACTCTAAATTTCTTCTTATCCATAATGGATTTACCTGGCCCAATACATGAGATTCTTGTGCTATTTTTGGGATTTGTTCTTCTACTAGGGGGTCTAGGAGTAGTATTACTTACCAACCCAATTTATTCCGCCTTTTCGCTGGGATTAGTTCTTGTTTGTATATCCTTATTCTATTTTTTATTGAATTCCTACTTTGTAGCTGTCGCACAACTTCTTATTTATGTGGGAGCCATAAATGTCTTGATCATATTTGCTGTAATGTTTGTAAACGGCTCAGAGTGGTCTAAAGATAAGAATTCTTGGACTATTGGAGATGGGTTTACTTTACTCGTTTGTATAACTATTCCTTTTTCACTAATGACTACTATCCCAGATACGTCGTGGTATGGAATTCTTTGGACTACAAGATCAAACCAAATAGTAGAACAGGGTCTCATAAATAACGTTCAACAAATTGGGATTCATTTAGCAACCGATTTTTATCTTCCGTTTGAACTCATTTCCCTAATTCTTCTAGTTTCTTTAATAGGTGCAATTACTATGGCTAGACAATAATAAATACTTAGAATGAGTCAAAATTCTTCGAATTTCAAATTTTAAATATAAATAACTAAAGAATCACAATTTTGATTTAGTAAAACCCATCTACTGCCAATACAACAAATACCTTCTTTTCTCTTTTGTTGCGTAATTGTTCTATTCTAATTAATGGAATCGGTTCAATTCTTGTCCTCATATTGAAATGAATCGAGATTGATAAGGAGTTAGTTAATGATGTTTGAGCATGTACTTTTTTTGAGTGTCTATTTATTTTCGATTGGTGTCTATGGGTTGATCACAAGCCGAAACATGGTTAGAGCTCTAATATGTCTTGAACTTATACTGAATTCAATTAATCTAAATCTCGTAACATTTTCAGATCTATTTGATAGTCGCCAATTAAAAGGAGACATTTTCGCAATTTTTGTTATAGCCCTTGCGGCTGCTGAAGCAGCTATTGGACTCTCCATTCTTTCTTCCATCCATCGTAACAGGAAATCAACTCGTATCAATCAATCTAATTTTTTGAATAATTAGACATAGAATCCTCTAAACAAAGGCGCATATATAATAATACGGAACATTAAGATGAATAGAAATCGAATCTTATTTTCTTATTAGTATTTAATAATATCCATTTTTTGAGTAGGTTATTTGGGAGTATTCTTTTTTACTTATTGAATATTGCATTTTTGGAATTCATTGATATTGCAATTTGAATATTGCAATAATTTATATTGAAAAGATGATAGCCAATTTATTGGCTAATTCAATTAGTATGTGGAATTCGTATAATTATGACTGTTGAAGCCTTAAATTCAAGTCTCTTGGCTCTTTTCGCGCTTTCTCACAAACAGATTAAGAAATATATTGCATTATTTGTTAAAGTTTGGATAAACCATTGCTTCGTCTGGTGTATACAATACATCTAATTTATATAGTACTAATTTCATTTTTACCAGATCGAAAATTTTTATGTTGAAAAGGAAAATTTAGAGATCCAATGTCACATTCTGTAAAAATTTATGATACATGTATAGGATGCACTCAATGTGTACGAGCTTGTCCAACAGATGTATTAGAAATGATACCTTGGGATGGATGTAAAGCCAAGCAAATTGCTTCCGCGCCGAGAACCGAAGATTGTGTGGGTTGTAAGAGATGCGAATCCGCCTGCCCAACAGATTTTTTAAGTGTCCGCGTTTATTTAGGGCCTGAAACAACCCGCAGCATGGCTCTATCTTATTGATACGTTACAAAAAACTACACTTGAATCGTCTGATTCCTCTTTACCGAAGAAGAAGAAGCCTGTGCTCGAAATAATCCGAGCATGGGCTTTTCTGGTCAAAACGTATCTTGTCTTTATTACTTTATCATGAGTTATTTTCCTTGGTTAACAATACTTGTTGTTTTGCCGATATTTGCGGGTTCATTAATTTTCTTTTTACCTCATAAAGGAAATAAAATCGTTAGGTGGTATACTATAGCTATTTGTTTATTAGAATTCCTTCTAATAACTTATGTATTCTGTTATCATTTCCAATTAGAGGATCCCTTAATCCAATTAAAGGAGGATTCTAAATGGATAGATGTTTTCGATTTCCACTGGAGATTGGGAATCGATGGACTTTCATTAGGATCCATTTTATTGACAGGATTTATCACTACTTTAGCTACTTTAGCGGCTTGGCCGGTTACCCAGAATTCTCGATTATTCTATTTTCTGATGCTAGCAATGTATAGCGGTCAAATAGGATTATTTTCTTCACGAGACCTTTTACTTTTTTTTATCATGTGGGAGTTAGAATTAATTCCTGTTTACTTACTTTTATCCATGTGGGGGGGAAAGAGGCGTCTGTATTCAGCTACCAAGTTTATTTTGTACACTGCAGGCGGTTCCATTTTTTTCTTAATTGGAGTTTTGGGTATGGGGTTATATGGTTCCAATGAACCCGGATTAGATTTAGAAAGATTGATTAATCAACCATACCCTGCTACATTGGAAATACTACTGTATTTTGGATTCCTTATTGCTTATGCTGTCAAATTGCCAATTATACCTCTACATACGTGGTTACCAGATACCCATGGGGAGGCGCATTACAGTACATGTATGCTTTTAGCTGGAATTCTATTAAAGATGGGAGCATACGGATTGATTCGGATCAATATGGAATTGTTACCTCATGCTCATTGTCTATTTTCCCCCTGGTTGGTAATAATAGGAGCTGTGCAAATAATCTATGCAGCTTCAACTTCTCTTGGTCAACGAAATTTCAAAAAAAGAATAGCCTACTCCTCCGTATCTCACATGGGTTTCATAATTATAGGAATTGGTTCCATAACCAACATTGGACTAAATGGAGCGATTTTACAAATATTATCCCATGGATTTATCGGCGCTACACTTTTTTTCTTGGCGGGGACGGCTTGTGATAGAATACGTCTTGTTTATCTCGAAGAACTGGGGGGAATATCTATCCCAATGCCAAAAATTTTTACCATGTTTAGTAGCTTTTCAATGGCTTCTCTTGCCTTGCCGGGAATGAGCGGTTTTGTTGCAGAATTAGTAGTATTTTTTGGACTAATTACTAGTCCTAAATTTATGTTAATGCCAAAAATGCTAATTACTTTTGTAATGGCAATAGGAATGATATTAACCCCTATTTATTTATTATCTATGTTACGCCAGATGTTCTATGGATACAAGCTATTTCATGTTCCAAACGAAAATTTTGTGGATTCTGGACCACGGGAACTCTTTCTTTTAATTTGTATCTTTTTACCAGTAATAGGAATTGGTATTTATCCAGATTTTGTTCTCTCGCTATCCGTTGACAGGGTGGAGGCTCTATTATCCAATTATTATACTAAATAGGATTTTCTTTTTTTAATCAGTCCGCACTATATTCCATAGTGGAAAAAATACAAAATTCAGAAAAGAAAAAAGTAAAAAAGTCTAATTAGATCTATCTCGAATTTTTGAGAACCCTTTGAAAAGATGTTCAAGGGGTTCTCAAATCAAACAAAAAAGGAATAAACCTTCATTTTATGAAGGTTTTATGTTATGTAATCATTTAGATGGTAATATAAATGAACCATAACTATGTAAACCTATTCCTAACAGATTGATACCAAAATAGCAGATCCAAATTATAAGAAATCCTATCGAAGCTACAAGTGCGGAATTCGTACCCTTCCAATTTTGATTTGTTCTACTATGTAAATATATTGCAAATATGGTCCAGGTAATAAATGCCCAAGTTTCCTTAGGGTCCCAATTCCAATAGGATCCCCATGCCTCATTAGCCCATACTGCTCCACAAAGAATACCTATGGTTAAAAGAGTAAACCCTAGACTAATGACACGATAACTCCAAGAATCCAAACGCTCAGTTAATTGATATTTGTAATAATTTGGAAATGCGGGAAAAGAGGTGCTTTTTAAAGGACTTCTTTTTGCATATAAATATTCAATCTCACTGAAGAAAAATATTTTCCTTAAAACATTTTTTTTCTTTTTAGAAAAGAAATCAAAATTCTTTCGAAATCTAATGATTAGAAGAGCGGCGGATAATAAGGATCCGCACAAAAGAGTTGCATAGCTTAGTAACATCATACTGACATGCATCATTAACCACTGAGATTGTAGAGCAGGTACTAGTATTGTGGATTGATGCATTTCAGTTAAAAGCCCCGACGTGGCAAAGCCTTGCGTTAAAATAGTACTTGGCGTAGTTATTGTGCTTAAATCATTTTTCGAGTTCTGTATCTTAGGAATAGTATGAAGAATATACAGAGCCCATGAAAGGAAGATCAATGACTCATATAAATTACTTAATGGAAAATGTCCCGAAGAGACCCAACGAGAAACTAAGAATCCTGTTATAGAGAAAAAAGTCACTATCATTCCTTTTTCTGACGAATCACGTAATCCCCTAAGTTCACGAACTAATAAGCTTATCAAATGAATCGTAATCACAATTGAAATGGTTGAGAAAGAGATATGAGTTAGTATATGTTCTAAAGTTGCAAATAGCATAAGGATAAGGTCCCATTACAAAATTGGAAATTTCGAATTGAATCCATTTTCTAATCTATTGTATTCTTTTTCGGGAATGCCGCCACTCGGACTCGAACCGAGATGCTTGAGCACTGCTTCCTAAGAGCAGCGTGTCTACCAATTTCACCATGGCGGCTAACTTGAAATAATAGTTAACTTAAAAGAATCATAGTTATTTTCTCGCGAATCGTCGAGACTGGGAGAGGCCATAGAATTTAGGAACATTAGAATTTCATCATTAACTACAAAGAATTTTGTATTTTAGAAAAATTTATAGAATGAAAGCCTTTACGCTCTTATTAATATGATTTACCAGCCCTAAACTCATTTAGATGGGAATTTTGGATAAGATAGGTAGAGGTTGTAAGTCCTATTGCAAGAATAGTCTACTTTTTATAATAGAATCCTCATAAAAATGAGGATTCCATTATAAAAAAAAGTTCTTTGATAGGCAAAGAATACTGAGGACACAATATACCAAAAACTTTTGTTCTATATAACGGAGGGATTCGTTCTAAGAATATTTTACCGAGAAATTCGACACATAAAAATAAAAGTACATTTATTAATTAATCCGAATTATTCATTCATATTAAATAATTGAAATTTCTTTGGGATAGTTCAATTCAGATTATTACAAAACCTTATTATTTGTTTGTTGCCTAGAAAAACCTTTTGGTTTTGGATCCTCGTTGCCGCTAGAAAATGATCTTGATTTTGCTAAAGAATAAGATTGTACTATGGAAAAAGAAGTCTTTTTCTTCCAAAGATTTTTACGAATACGCTTTTTTGACATCGAAGTACGTTTTTTTGGAACTGCCATTCAAAAGGGAGATTACTTTTTTCTAGTTGTATGTGAAAGACATTTATTGCTGCAAATCAATCCTTCTTTCTGTTTTTTCTTAGTAGTTATACTTAGATACTCAAAGATACTGAAATTCGAAATTCTTTTTTAGTTCATTCTGTCTAATGTGGATAAGACAAGAGTTTTTTAAGGTTTTCTATTTTAATCAATTTATATATCAAATATACTCCATATATAAATATATGGTTTGGGGTAGGGGATAAGCCCCCATATAAGATGGGGAGATAAAAAGAAGGTAAAATTCAATTCAAATAGTTAATTAAGTTCAGATCAAAATTAAGTTCAGATCAAATAGTTAATTAAGTTCAGAACGGTATTCCATAATTGAATTCCAATCAAAAAAACTTAGTCTCTTAAACAAGACATTAGAAAACTTAGAGAATTCTAGTCATTAGGATTTCCGTTTTATATGAAGTAAGCAATATTCGATAATTTACTATAAATATAGGTTTTCTTTGGAATTCAATCAATCAATTACGAAACAAGAGAGTTCTTTTATTTTAAGAGAAAGAAATACAAAAATAAATAGAAAGTCACATGATTCAATCTTTTTTTGTATTTTAATAAAAAAAATCTTTTTTTTTAATAACTAGATAACGAAATTCTTTAATTCATTTTTTCAATTTAAGCAACTAAACTCATTCTGCATTTTAAAATATTTTAATGAGATAAATTTTGAAAAATCCAGAATTCCAATATTTTTTCTTATTCTTATTTTGTTTTTTTAATTCCTTTAGAAAGAGATAAGAATAGGTTTGGTGAATCGGAAACAATTTTATAGAAAAATTGAACTAAAAATTTCAACTAAAAATTGCTATTTCTTTTCTTATGGAACATACATATCAATATGCCTGGGTAATACCTCTTCTCCCACTTCCAGTTATTATGTCAATGGGATTTGGACTTTTTCTTATTCCGACAGCAACAAAAAATCTTCGTCGCATATGGGCTTTTCCTAGTATTTTACTTTTAAGTATAGCTATGGTATTCTCAGTTCACCTGTCTATTCAACAAATAAATGGAAGTTCTATCTATCAATATCTATGGTCTTGGACCATCAATAATGATTTTTCCTTAGAATTTGGATACTTGATCGACCCCCTTACGTCTATTATGTTAATACTAATTACTACTGTAGGAATCTTGGTTCTTATTTATAGTGACGATTATATGTCTCACGATGAAGGATATTTGAGATTTTTTGTTTATATAAGTTTTTTTAATACTTCCATGTTGGGATTGGTTACTAGTTCCAATTTGATACAAATTTATTTTTTTTGGGAACTTATCGGAATGTGTTCCTATTTATTGATAGGCTTTTGGTTTACACGGCCAATTGCAGCGAGTGCTTGTCAAAAAGCTTTTGTAACTAATCGTGTAGGGGATTTTGGTCTGTTATTAGGAATTTTAGGTTTTTTTTGGATAACGGGTAGTTTAGAGTTTCGAGATTTGTTCAAAATAGCTAATAACTGGATTCCTAATAATGGGATTAATTCCTTACTTACTACTTTGTGTGCTTTTTTATTATTCCTTGGTGCAGTTGCAAAATCTGCACAATTCCCTCTTCACGTATGGTTACCCGATGCTATGGAAGGACCCACTCCCATTTCGGCTCTTATACACGCAGCAACTATGGTTGCCGCGGGGATTTTTCTTTTAGCTCGACTTCTTCCTCTTTTCATATCCCTACCCTTGATAATGAGTTTCATTTCTTTAGTGGGTACAATAACACTCTTCTTAGGAGCCACTTTAGCTCTTGCTCAGAGAGATATTAAAAGAAGTTTAGCCTATTCTACAATGTCTCAATTGGGTTATATGATGTTAGCTCTAGGTATAGGTTCTTATCAAGCTGCTTTATTCCATTTGATCACTCATGCTTATTCGAAAGCTTTATTGTTCTTAGGATCCGGATCCGTTATTCATTCAATGGAACCTCTTGTTGGATATTCACCAGATAAAAGTCAGAATATGGTTCTTATGGGTGGTTTAAGAAAATACGTTCCAATTACAAAAACTACTTTTTTATGTGGTACACTTTCTCTTTGTGGTATTCCACCTCTTGCTTGCTTCTGGTCCAAAGATGAAATCCTTAGTAATAGTTGGTTGTATTCACCCTTTTTTGGAATAATAGCCTCTTTTACTGCAGGATTAACTGCATTTTATATGTTTCGGATATATTTACTTACTTTTGATGGGTATTTGCGTGTTCATTTTCAAAATTACAGCAGTACTAAAGAAGGTTCGTTGTATTCAATATCCTTATGGGGAAAAAGTATACCCAAAGGGGTCAATAGGGATTTTGTTTTATCAACAACGAAGAGTGGAGTTTCTTTTTTTTCACAAAATATACCTAAAATTCCTGGTAATACAAGAAATAAGATAGGATCCCTTAGTGCTCCCTTTGGGGCTAAAAACACTTTTGTCTATCCTCATGAAACGGGAAATACTATGCTATATCCTCTTCTTATATTACTGCTTTTTACTTTGTTCATTGGATCCATAGGAATCCATTTTGATAATGGGGTAAAGGATAATGGAATATCAGAATTAACCATATTATCAAAGTGGCTAACTCCTTCGATAAACTTTTTCCAGGAAAGTTCTAATTCTTCCATAAATTCTTATGAATTTCTCACTAATGCAATTTCTTCTGTAAGTTTAGCTATTTTTGGTCTATTCATAGCATATATTTTCTATGGATCCGCTTATTATTTTTTTCAGAATTTGAATTTTCAAAATTCCCTTGTAAAAATAAAAAAGAATCCAAAAAATAACTTTTTGGATGAAGTAAAAAAAAAGATATACAGCTGGTCATATAATCGTGGTTATATAGATGTTTTCTATACTAGGGTATTTATCCTGGGTATAAGAAGATTAGCAGAACTAACACATTTTTTCGATAAAGGTGTCATTGATGGAATTACCAATGGAGTAGGTCTTGCTGGTTTTTGTATAGGAGAAGAAATCAAATATGTAGGAGGAGGGCGAATATCGTCTTATCTATTCTTTTTTTTATGTTATGTATCCTTGTTCTTATTCTTTATTCCATGAAAATGGATTATTCCATGAATTCCTCAAAACGAGGCTCATCAAAATGCAAAATCTAAGACTACTATAAGACTACTAAATAAAATACGAAAAAAATTCGAACGATTAAATTACTTCTCCCTAATATCCAACTGACTGATTAATTTCTTATAACGTACTCTATTTTTCTTTGCCAAATAAGCCAGCAAACGTTGACGTTTTCCCAAAAGTCTTCGTAGACCTCTTTCCGATGAAAAATCTTTTTTGTGTAATTCCAAATGTGAAGCAAGTCTCCGTATCTTATTGGTGAAACTGAATACTTGAAATTCAACAGAACCCCTGTTTTCTTGTTTTTCTTCTTTAACCATAAATCAAAAAATTTTTCTACCTCCTTTCTTTTTCATGTATTTTTCTGATCAGGAAAAATAAAAAATTATGTCAGTTATTTTGAAGTTATTCTAATCTCGTACACACAAAAATTTGCAATTATTCATCTACTGCTGGAATCTGGAATTTGGATTTATTTTATCGATGCAAATTGGATTTGGATAGAAGGGTACATTCTTTTATTTTAGATAGAAGAAATGTTTCTTCTATCTAAAATAAAAGAATTTTGCTGATTTATTTATTGCTATATCCAATTTTTAGAATTGATATACCATTTAATTGATATCATTTAGCAAAATGAAACACAGCATATGCATCCATCTTTCGGCTCGAGAATTTCACGGGATAGAGATATAGTATAAGAAATAGGCTATTAAGTAACTCTAAATGAATTGTGGATACATCTGTATCCTTAACATACTGAAAGGACTGCCATTATTCGTATCAAACCAATAGCGATTCATAAAAGCTAAATCTTGTAATCAATGGTGGGCCAATAATGAATTTTTTTGCATATGTATTAAGACGCTTGGTCTGATTTCGAAATTGTCCAGAGTTTTTTATGTTGTTTTCATTGCAAAATGATGGATCTCCTTCCGTAACTTTCCAATTACGAGTACGAGAATTGAAAGACATGAAAATTCTCAATTCTCTACGGCGTCTAGGAGATAGATAGAATATTTTCAGGAACAAGAAAATCAGAAGAATCTTTTTCTCTATTCACTACCATTCCGCGTCTTCGACTTCTATTAGTTTCTTTTCTTCTTTAATGCAATAGCTATAGTTTGATATAGAATCAATTTCTCAAAGTAATGGAAACCATTCTCTTATAGGAAATGGTTCGAAAATCGCTATTCCACCTTTTAGGTTTAGGTATCGTGAAAAGTGATACCTGTGAAGATCGTGCATTTCAGTCACATTCAGATCCGTTTTTCGAGTCCATGATATAACCAAATTGGATGGATCTTCCACCCGTTTAGCTAAGAAAGAATAGATGCAGAGGTGGATAATAGATCGATATGAAGATCATGAGCTGCCCCATAATGAAACCGCCAATAGTCGCGAATATCTCCTTCTTCCCTAACCCAAGATTGGAGAAAGAAGATCTAAGAGGGACCTATGGAGAATGTGGTCAGAAATCCATAATAGAGTCCGACCTCAACGACCGAATTAATTATCCTCATCGAGAAACTTAGACTACTAAGTAGAAAAAATTAGAAAATCATGGCATGGGTCTCCTTTTTTTCTTTCTTTAGAGTTTTCTATATGCACAATTTCTCGATGTTTCGATGAGAATTTCTTGACTTTCCATATATAGAAAGAGATAGACTATAAATGACATCTCTTATGTCAATAAGACCAAAGGGATGGATATTAAATGATAGGAAGTGCTAGGAAGTGAAATAGAATGAAATAGAGCCACTTTGGGCTTCCCTATGAAATGAGGCATGGAACGGAGCCACTACGAAGAAATTCCGGGAGTTACGAAAGAAGCTTCGGACTCATATTGTTCACGGGTTGAGAGCGGGAGTTGAACGCTAGGAGGTCGAATCTCCCCTTGTTCCTCAGTAGCTCAGTGGTAGAGCGGTCGGCTGTTAACTGACTGGTCGTAGGTTCGAATCCTACTTGGGGAGATTTGATTCATTCTTTAATGTAAGAATAAAGAATTGAATTAAAAGGCTTGCTTTGACCCTTAGGAGTAGGTAACCCGTTCGCTATCCTTG